AGTAAATATTCGCCCGCGAAAACTTTCTTTTTTTTTTGAATTGATAAACTTGGATAATAAACTTGGATAAAGGACAAAAGAAAATAAAGATTTCATTTATTAGAACGTTAGAAAAAAAACTATTATTTATAAATATAAAATAAATTTTTTATAAAAATGTTCTAATATCTATTCAAATTAATTGTTAATTGAAATTCCATTTTGAATCCTTTTATTCGCGAGGAGCTGGATGAGAAGAAACTCTCACGTCCAGTTCTGTAGTAGAGATGGAATTCCGAAACAACCATCAACTATAACCCCAAAAGAACTAGATTCCGTAAACAACATAGAGGAAGAATGAAGGGAATGTCTTATCGAGGTAATCATATTTGTTTCGGTAAATATGCTCTTCAGGCACTTGAACCTGCTTGGATCACATCTAGACAAATCGAAGCAGGTCGACGAGCAATGACACGAAATGCACGTCGTGGTGGAAAAATATGGGTCCGTATATTTCCAGACAAACCAGTTACAGTAAGACCTGCTGAAACACGTATGGGTTCGGGGAAAGGATCCCCTGAATATTGGGTAGCTGTTGTTAAACCGGGACGAATACTATATGAAATGGGTGGAGTAACCGAAAATATAGCTAGAAGGGCTATCTTAATAGCAGCATCCAAAATGCCTATACGAACTCAATTTATTATTTCGGGATAAAAATGTAGAACCGACAGAAATGAGTCTTGGGGATGAAGCAAAACCGCAGGTTTCTTTTTTTGGACAAAGAATATTTCTTTTATTTTCTTCATCCTTTGCATTGGAAGAATAGACTAAAAAATTGATATGATTCAACCTCAGACCCATTTAAATGTAGCGGATAACAGCGGGGCTCGAGAATTGATGTGTATTCGAATTATAGGAGCTAGTAATCGTCGATATGCTCATATTGGTGACGTTATTGTTGCTGTGATCAAAGAAGCAGTACCAAATATGCCCCTAGAAAAATCAGAAGTAGTCAGAGCTGTAATTGTCCGTACCTGTAAAGAACTTAAACGTGACAGCGGTATGATAATACGATATGATGACAATGCTGCAGTTGTGATTGATCAAGAAGGAAATCCAAAAGGAACTCGAATTTTTGGTGCAATCCCCCGGGAATTGAGACAATTAAATTTTACTAAAATAGTTTCATTAGCTCCCGAGGTATTATAAAATCAAATGCGATCGTGATATCTTTGGGGTATTTGAAAGAAATAGATTAAGAACTAGATTAATTCGTAGATTGGGTCTCACGCATATACCTTGAAAAATTCATATTCATAAACCAATAAAAAAAAAAGAAAAACATGTTGATTATATCCAATTTTGAGGCACCAATAATTTTAGTTCATCATGGGTAGAGACACTATTGCTGAGATAATAACCTCTATACGAAATGCTGATATGGATAGAAAAAGAGTTGTTCGCATAGCATCTACTAATATTACCGAAAATATTGTTAAAATACTTTTCCGAGAAGGTTTTATCGAAAATGTCAGAAAACATCGAGAAAAAAACAAATCTTTTTTGGTTTTAACCCTGCGACATAGAAGGAATAGGAAAAGACCCTATAGAAATTTTTTAAATTTAAAACGGATCAGTCGACCGGGTCTACGAATCTATTCTAACTCTCAACGAATTCCTAGAATTTTAGGTGGGATGGGGATTGTAATTCTTTCTACTTCTCGAGGTATAATGACAGACCGGGAGGCTCGGCTAGAAGGAATCGGCGGAGAAATTTTGTGTTATATATGGTAATCCTTTTAATATCCAAATGGGATCCGAAATCTCTTCCTATTTGTAAAGAAAAAAAGAAAGGGGGTCAGTTGTCTAATATCGTTTCTCCTCCCTTAGTTGATACTTCAAGGGGGCTTTACCTGGAATGAAAGAACAAAAATGGATTCATGAAGGTTTAATTACTGAATCGCTTCCCAATGGCATGTTCCGGGTTCGGTTAGATAATGAAGATCTGATTTTAGGTTATGTTTCAGGAAAGATCCGACGTAGTTTTATACGGATACTGCCAGGAGATAAAGTCAAAATTGAAGTAAGTCGTTATGATTCAACCAGAGGACGTATAATTTATCGACTCCGAAACAAGGATTCGAAAGATTAGGTGGTTTTTATTTAATATGATTCGAGATGAAAAATTTCAAGAAACTTATTTTCTACCAAGAAGTAGATTCAGAATTAAGATAAGGAATGATAAATATGAAAATAAGAGCTTCCGTTCGTAAAATTTGTGAAAAATGTCGACTAATCCGTAGGCGGGGACGCATTATAGTAATTTGTTCCAACCCGAGACATAAACAAAGACAAGGATAATCAGACTCGCTAAAGGGCTCAATGTACAACTAAAGAATCTGTTTTGACATGAAATGGATATATCCATATATTTCTGACTCATATTTATGAGATGATACAATATGGCAAAAGCTATACCGAGAACTGGTTCACGTAGGAATGTACGTATTGGTTCACG